TCCTAAAAATTGGTTAAGAGAGGGTTTTCAGATCAAAATCCTATATCCTTTTCATTTAAAACCTTGGCACAGATCGAAACTACGACTCTCTGATAGAGATCGAAAGCAACAAGATGATTTTGATTCTTGTTTTTTAACAGTTTTAGGAAAGGAAACAGAATATCCGTTTGGTCCTCCTCGAAAAACACCTTCCTTTTTTGAACCCATTTTTAAAGATATAGACTATAAAGTCGAAATAAGAAAATTGAATTTTAGAGTTCGAAGAGTTTTAAAAAAAATAAAAAAAAAACAATCAAAAGCAGTTTTATTTGTAAAACAAAAAATAAAAGAACTTTTAAAAGAAAATAAAATTCCATTATTTATACCGACAGAAATATATGAATCAAGTGAAACTCAAACAGAAAAGGATTCTATAATCAGCACTCAGATAATTCATGAATCACTTACTCAAAATCGATCTACAGGTTGGACAAATTATTCACAGGCCGAAGAAGAAATGAAACATAGAATTGATAGAAGAAATACAATCAGAAATCAAATAGAAATAATAAAAAAAAAAAAAAAAGTAACGCCGGGAATAAAAAAAAATAATAATGGAGAATCACCCCCAAAAATTTGGAAAATATTAAAAAGAAAAAATATTGAATTAATAGTTAAATTTTTCATTGAAAAAATATACATAGATATCTTTCTATGTATCATTAATATACGCAGAATCACTCTACAAATTTGTATGGAATCAACCAAAAAAATTCTTGATAAATACATTGACAATAATGAAATAAATCAAGATCAAGAAAGGATTAATAAAACAAAAAAAAATCAAATTGACTTCATTTCGCCTATGACTATAAAAAAGGCTTTTGATAATCTTAGAAATAGTAAGCGGAAGTCACATATTTTTTTTAATTTATCTTACTTGTCACAAAAATATGTATTTTTAAAATTATCACAAACCCAAGTTATTAACTTCAATAAGTTAAGATCTCTTCTTCAATATAATGGACCTTCTTTTTTTCTTAAGAATGAAATAAAAGATCTTTTTGGAAGACAAGGAATATTTGATTCCGAAGTAAGACATAAGGAACTTCCAAATAATGGAATGAATCCATGGAAAAACTGGTTAAGAGGTCATTATCAATACGATTTATCGCAGATTACATGGTCTAGATTAATCCCACAAAAATGGAGAAATGGACTAAATCAATGCCATACGTCTCAAAATAAGGATTTAAATAAATGGTATTCCTATGAAAAAGACCAATTATTTGATTCAAAAAAAAAACAAAATTCGAAAGTATATTTATTACCAAATAAAGAGGAAAATTTTCAAAAAAACTATAGATATGATCTTTTATCATATAAATATATTCATTCTGAAACTAAGAAGAAGGCCTCTATTTATAGATCATCATTAGAAACAAATAAGAATCAAGAAAATTCCAACAGAAATAACGAAAAAATTTTTAGCATACTCAATCCTATCAAGAATTATCTAGGAAAAAGTGATATTATATATACGGAAAAAAATACAGATAGAAAATATTTGGGTTGGAAATTTAGTACAAATATTGAGGTTGAACCTAAAAAGGACCAAATCAGGGATAAACTTAATAATAAAGGTAATGGTCTTTTTTATCTTCCAATTGATTCAAATTCTGAAATTAATTACAATAAGGTCTTTTTTGATTGGATGGGAATGTCTTTTGATTGGATGGGAATGAATGAAAAATTCTTAATCTTAAATCGCCTCATGTCGAATCCGAAAGTTTTTTTCTTTCCAGAGTTTGTGATACTTTATCATAAATATAAAGAGAAACCTTGGTTTATCCCAAGGAACTTACTTCTTTTTAATTTGAATATAAATCCAAATTTTATTGAAAATAAAAATATCGAGGGAAAACAAGAGGAGAATGAGGTTTTTTTAAATTTTAGTCCATCAAATTCAAAACAATATTTTGAATTAAAGAATCAAAACAATATTGAAGAATATTTTTTAGAATCCATTGAAAAACTAAAAATATTCCTTAAAGGAGATTTTCCTTTGCAATTAAGATGGACTGGACGTTTGAATCAATTGAATCAAAAAATGCTGAATAATATCCAGATATATGGTCTGCTGGTTAGCCTCATAAATGTAAGAAAAATTACTATATCCTATATTCAAAGGAAAGAAATGAATCTGGATATAATGAGGAGGCGTTTAAATCTTACACAATTAACGAAAAAGGGAATATTAATTATGGAACCTGCCCGTCTATCTGTAAAAAATGACGGACAGTTTTTTATGTATCAAATCATAGGTATTTCCTTGGTTCATAAAAGTAAGCACCAAAGTAATCAAAGATACCGAAACCCCAAAAATGTTGCTAAGAATACTTTTGATGAATCCATTTCAAGACATAAAATAAAAACTCTAAATAGAGACAAAAATAATTTTGATTTGCTTGTTCCTGAAAAAATTTTATCGTCTAGACGTCGTAGAGAATTGAGAATTCTAATTTCTTTCAATTTAAATTTAAAGAATCAGAATGGTGTGCATAGAAATAATTTATTTTGCAAGGAAAACAAGATAAAAAACTGGAGTCAATTTTTGGAGGAAAGTAAAAATTTTGACAGAAAAAAAAATGAATTAAATAAATTAAAGTTCTTTTTTTGGCCTAATTATCGATTAGAAGATTTAGCTTGTATGAATCGCTATTGGTTTGATACCAATAATGGGAGCCGCTTGAGTATGTTAAGGATATATATGTATCCCTGATTCAAAATTTTGAGTTTCCTATATATTCTATTGTTCTATGAATTTTTCATTTTTTCTTATGTCCGTGACCGTGTTATATGCAAGCAACCCGATGCGCATATGCGCTGTCTTACATCCCAGTCTAGGATACCTGAATATTAAGGAAATGGGGTATCAATTAAATTAATCAATCGAATCTTCGGACTGAACTATTTGGTATCGTTTTTTTGTATCACTATACAAATGAACTCAAAAATTGGATTGATTAATTTAATTGATAAAACTAGGAATGTATAAAGAAATTATGATTATTGTATATACTACATTAAAATTTCTGACATTATTATTACTGATCAATAAAATAAATATCTGTAAAAAGGGGAGTGTGAAATTATTTTATGGTAAAAAATTCATTTATTTCAATTATTTTGCAAGAACAAGAAGAAAACAAAGAAAACAGCGGATCTGTTGAATTTCAAGTAGTAAGTTTCACCAACAAGATACGGAGGCTTACTTCACATTTGGAATTGCACAAAAAAGACTATTTATCTCAAAGAGGTCTACGGAAAATTCTCGGAAAACGTCAACGGCTGCTGGCTTATTTGTCAAAAAAAAATAGAGCACGTTATAAAGAATTAATAGGGCAGTTGGATATTCGAGAGAGAAAAACTCGTTAATTTGAAGAGTTAGTTTGAATTATTGGCTTAAAGTTTGGTGAACTTCTTTTCGCTTTCAGCAATTCATGGAAGAATGAATCAGGAAAAACCTATGACTGTACCAGCTACAAGAAAAGACCTCATGATAGTCAATATGGGACCTCACCACCCATCAATGCATGGTGTTCTTCGACTAATTGTTACTTTAGATGGTGAAGATGTTATTGACTGTGAACCAATATTGGGTTATTTACACAGAGGTATGGAAAAAATTGCAGAAAATCGAACAATTATACAATATTTGCCTTATGTAACACGTTGGGATTATTTAGCTACTATGTTCACAGAAGCAATAACTGTAAATGCGCCAGAGCAATTAAGCAATATTCAAGTTCCTAAAAGGGCCAGTTATATCAGAGTCATTATGTTGGAGTTAAGTCGTATAGCTTCGCATTTGTTATGGCTTGGCCCTTTTATGGCAGATATTGGGGCACAGACTCCTTTCTTCTATATTTTTCGAGAAAGAGAATTGATATATGACCTATTCGAAGCTGCCACCGGTATGCGAATGATGCACAATTTTTTTCGTATTGGCGGAGTCGCTGCTGATTTACCTTATGGCTGGATAGATAAATGTTTGGATTTTTGCGATTATTTTTTAACAGGAATTGCTGAATATCAAAAGCTTATTACAAGGAATCCCATTTTTTTAGAACGAGTTGAAGGAGTAGGCATTATTGGTGGAGAGGAAGCAATAAATTGGGGTTTGTCGGGACCAATGCTACGAGCTTCCGGAATACAATGGGATCTTCGTAAAGTTGATCATTATGAGTGTTACGACGAATTTGATTGGGAAGTGCAATGGCAAAAAGAAGGGGATTCATTAGCTCGTTATTTAGTACGAATCAGTGAAATGACAGAATCCATAAAAATTATTCAACAGGCCCTAGAAGGAATTCCGGGAGGTCCCTATGAAAATTTAGAAATCCGCCGCTTTGATAGAGTAAAAGATACTGTATGGAATGAGTTTGATTATCGATTCATTAGTAAAAAACCTTCTCCAACTTTTGAATTGTCGAAGCAAGAACTTTATGCAAGAGTCGAAGCACCAAAGGGAGAATTGGGAATTTTTCTGATAGGAGATAAGGGTGTTTTTCCTTGGCGATATAAAATTCGCCCACCGGGGTTTATTAATTTGCAAATTCTTCCTCAGTTAGTTAAAAGAATGAAATTGGCTGATATTATGACGATACTAGGTAGTATAGATATCATTATGGGAGAAGTTGATCGTTAAAATGATAATTGAGACAACAGAAGTACAAGCTATCAATTCTTTTTCTAGATTGGAATCCTTAAAAGAGGTCTATGGGATCATATGGATGCTTATCCCTATTTTTACTCCTGTATTAGGAATCACAATAGGTGTATTAGTAATTGTTTGGTTAGAAAGAGAAATATCTGCAGGTATACAACAACGTATTGGTCCTGAATACGCAGGACCTTTGGGAATTCTTCAAGCTCTAGCAGATGGTACCAAATTACTTTTCAAAGAGAATCTTCTTCCATCTAGAGGAGATACTCGTTTATTCAGTATTGGACCATCT